CCCGCAGCAGTACCTTGACCAACTCCAGGTCCAATAGAAGCAAGTCCCACAGCCAATCCAGCAGCAATAACGGAAGCGGCAGAAATCAATGGATTCATATTAAGTTCCTCGCACCAAAAAAAAGAAATGGTTAATGATACAATCAACCGATGAATTATTACTTCATTATTCCATCACTTAAGATCTATCCGAAAAAAAAAAAAGAACTAAGAACTCTGAATTGAAATAATAATATTACTGAATCATCAGAGCTACTTCGATATCTCGTTTTTAGTTCCTATCCGTGGAGTCTTTGTAAATCTATACGGTTCCAGTTCTTCCATTTCTTTGTTCCGAACCATTCCATTCTTTCAATTCTTCGCTCTTTCTCTTCTATATGCACGCTTGACTTCATTTGTTTATTCATTCAATCCACAGTCACAGATAAAACGGAAGGGCTTGCATTGGAATCCGTCTAAATTCAGTGGGATGGGAAATAATATATATGGATAGCCCATATATAACTAGTGAATATCTAATATCACATATACATTGTTTCTTTAATAACGTAAACCATCCGTATCTTCTATTGAACCGGATTCTAGAATCATTCTTCGAAACATATACAGGGATTGGCTTAGAGCCCTTACATATACCCAGCTCGACCCCCCTTACTTTTTTTTAATTCTCTAATATCATACATTTTTTTTTTGCTCCTATTCTAGATCGTATATACCGGTATGAGTTGGGATAAGCTTTTTTTTAAGACCATTTCGGAAGCTAGTCAATGATGACCCTCCATGGATTCACCTATATAAGCTGCGGCTAAAGTTGCAAAAATAAGAGCCTGAATCCCGCTTGTGAATAATCCAAGGAACATGACAGGTATAGGAACCACCGAAGGTACTAAAGAAACAAGAACAACAACTACTAATTCATCCGCTAATATATTCCCGAAAAGTCGAAAACTAAGTGATAAGGGTTTTGTGAAATCTTCTAGGATGTTAATTGGTAAAAGTATTGGAGTTGGTTGAATGTATTTACCGAAATAACCCAATCCTTTTTTGGTAAGACCCGCATAGAAATATGCCACTGACGTAGGTAAAGCTAAAGCAACAGTAGTATTTATATCATTCGTGGGTGCAGCTAACTCTCCATGCGGTAACTGTATGATTTTCCGGGGTAAAAGGGCACCTGACCAGTTAGAAACAAAAATAAATAGGAACATAGTTCCAATAAAGGGAACCCAAGGACCATATTCTTCTCCAATCTGAGTTTTGCTCAAGTCTCGAATGAATTCGAGGACATATTCGAAGAAATTCTGACCGTCGGTTGGAATGGTTTGTGGATTCCGAACAGCTATAGTGGCTGAACCTAATAAGATAGCAATTACAACCCAAGAAGTGATAAGTACTTGGGCATGGACTTGGAAACCCCCTATTTGCCAATAAAAATGTTGGCCTACTTCCACATCGGATATATCGTATAACACTTTTAGTGAGTTGATGGAACAGGGTAAAACATTCATATTGCCCTCTGACATAAATAGAACTTAAAAAGGAATTATTTTGATTCAGCCATCTCGTATCTCTTTCTCAACTCGTCTACTTTGAATCAATCGTATATTTCGGATCCCAAGTGATCACATAATATCCCCAGTGATTTTGATCTCTTTTTTGAGACTCAGGGATAGTAACCGATTCAATCAATTTATGGAGTTTCCAAAGTCATTGACTTATCCTATTATTAATCAACAATTTCTTATATAGCTAGAACTGCCCTCACAAATTGCGGATACTAATTTGTTAAGAATCAATCGGATTGAAGCTATAGCGTCATCGTTCGCTGGAATCGGAATATTTGCGAGATCCGGGTCACAATTTGTATCGATTAAACAAATTGTTGGAATCCCCAAAGTGAGACATTCTCGAAGAGCCGTATATTCTTCTTGCTGATCAACGATGATTACAATATCGGGTAACCTCGTCATATATTTGATCCCGCCCAGATAGGTTTGCAAATGAGATAATTGCCTCTTCAACATTGCTACATCTCTTTTCGGGAGACAGTTGAGTTTCCCCGTATTTTGTTCCGATCTCAAGTTCCTGAACCTATGAAGTCTCATTTCTGTAGTGGACCAATTCGTTAACATACCACCGAGCCATTTTTTATTAACATAATGACACCGAGCCCTTATTGCAGCTGATGCTACTGAATTGGCTGCTTTATTTTTGGTACCAACTATTAAGAAGTGTTTTCCTATACTTGCTGCATCAAAAACTAAATCACAGGCTTCTGACAAAAAACGAGCAGTTCGAGTAAGATTTGTAATATGAGTACCTTTACGCTTTGAAGAGATGTAAGGTGCCATTCTAGGATTCCATTTCCTAGTACCATGGCCAAAATGAACTCCTGCTTTCATCATCTCTTCAAAATTCATGTTCCAATATCTTCTTGTCATTTCTCCCCACATTTTCTCTCTTTTTTTTTTTTTTATTTAAGAGGTACCTGAAATAAATAA